ATCTTTCTATTCGTTAAAAAAACCTAGATGGAAAAAGACAACTGTGGTAGATCGCGATGTATATAATAGTGAGGTAGTATGGGACAAAAAATAAATCCACTCGGTTTCCGACTTGGTATAACCCAAAGTCACCATTCCCTTTGGTTTGCAAAACCAAAAAATTATTCTGAGGACCTACAAGAAGATCAAAAAATAAGAGACTTTATTAAAAATTATATTCAAAAGAATATGAGAATATCCTCCGGCGCGGAGGGAATTTCGCATATAGAGATTCAAAAAAGAATCGATTTGATCCAGGTCATAATCTTTATGGGATTCCCAAAGTTATTAATAGAAAGTAGACCCCGAGGGGTCGAAGAATTACAGATAAATCTACAAAAAAAATTTCATTATGTGAACCGAAAACTTAACATTGCTATCACAAGAATTGCAAAGCCTTATGGAAATCCTAATATTCTTGCAGAATTTATAGCCGGACAATTAAAGAATAGAGTTTCATTTCGAAAAGCAATGAAAAAGGCTATTGAATTAACTGAACAAGCGGATACAAAAGGAATTCAAGTACAAATTGCAGGACGTATCGACGGAAAAGAAATTGCCCGTGTCGAATGGATCAGAGAGGGCAGGGTTCCCCTACAAACCATTCGAGCTAAAATAGATTATTGTTCCTATACAGTTCGGACTATCTATGGGGTCTTGGGCATCAAAATTTGGATTTTTATAGACAAGGAAGAGGAATAATAAAACTTTCCTTGTTTTTTCCTTCTATCCATTTTGATAGAAGGAAAAAGGGAAAACTCGTTCATTCTTTTTCCTACCAATCAAACTAATTCTTAATTCTATGGGGTTGAATAAAAATTCAATTGACTTTTTGATATAATTGCTATGCTTAGTGTGTGACTCGTTGGTTTTTTTTTAGGGTTAGGGTTACAAAAGACCGGCCCGATAGTATGAAAACCGATTCATCACTTCATATTATCTGGATCTAAAGAACCAGTCAAGATATGTTAAATCAGTCATATCTTTGTAGCAACTGAAATAATTAAACTTGAACTTTTTTAAATTTAAAGAAAAATTACAGAAGAAAGGTGTGGATAAATGGAAGGATGAGAGAAAGAGAGAAAAAAATATCAATGATATAGAATTCCAATATGGAAGGTCTATGAGTCATTTCATAAAAGACAGTGTAATAAAGCATCAATACTAATTGATTCATACATAATGAAATATTTCATGAATTTCTTTCTTATATTATAGAAGAAAAGAAAAAACTCAAGAGCTTCGAGTCAATAAAGACTAAGAAGGTTGACTCAAGAATAAATTGGATTATGAGCTCCATTGTAGAATTCTGACCTAATCATTTAGTACGAAGTGGTGGAAACGAAGGAACCTGTGAATGCAAAATTTTTTATTAAAGAAACGAATCTTAAAAATTCACTAGTTAGGATGGCGAAATTAACCGGAAACCAGTTCATCTATTCGGAAAAGTAACGAACAGGTGCTAGGACTCAAATAGAGATTGCAAGAGTAAATATTCGCCCGCGAAAACCTTATTTTTTAATTGGTAAACTCGTATAAAGGACAAAAGACAATAAAGATTTATTAGGACGTTAGAAAAAAATAAAATTTTTCTAAAAATGTTCTAATAGCTATTCAAATAAATTGAAATTCTATTTCGAATCCTTTTATTCGCGAGGAGCTGGATGAGAAGAAACCCTCACGTCCAGCTCTGTAGTAGAGATGGAATTTGGAAACAACCATCAACTATAACCCCAAAAGAACTAGATTCCGTAAACAACACAGAGGAAGAATGAAGGGAATGTCTTATCGAGGTAATCATATTTGTTTCGGTAAATATGCTCTTCAGGCACTTGAACCCGCTTGGATCACATCGAGACAAATCGAAGCAGGTCGCCGGGCAATGACACGAAATGCACGCCGTGGTGGAAAAATATGGGTCCGTCTCTTTCCAGACAAACCAGTTACAGTAAGACCTGCTGAAACACGTATGGGTTCGGGGAAAGGATCCCCTGAATATTGGGTAGCTGTTGTTAAACCGGGGCGAATACTATATGAAATGGGTGGAGTAACCGAAAATATAGCTAAAAGGGCTATTTTAATAGCAGCATCCAAAATGCCTATACGAACTCAATTTATTATTTCGGGATAAAAATGTAGAACGTACAGAAATGAGTCTTGGGGATGAAACAAAATCACCTATTTCTTTTTTAGACTTAGACAAACAATATTTCTTTTATTTTCTTCAGCCTTTGCATTGGAAGAATAGATTCAAAAATTTATATGATTCAACCTCAGACCCATTTAAATGTAGCGGATAACAGCGGGGCTCGAAAATTGATGTGTATTCGAATCATAGGAGCTAGTAATCGCCGATATGCTCATATTGGTGACGTTATTGTTGCTGTGATCAAAGAAGCAGTACCAAATATGCCCCTAGAAAAATCAGAAGTAGTCAGAGCTGTAATTGTTCGTACCTGTAAAGAACTTAAACGTGACAGCGGTATGATAATACGATATGATGACAATGCTGCAGTTGTGATTGATCAAGAAGGAAATCCAAAAGGAACTCGAATTTTTGGGGCAATCCCCCGCGAATTGAGACAATTAAATTTTACTAAAATAGTTTCATTAGCTCCCGAAGTATTATAAAAAAAGAGATCTAAATCTTTGGGGTATTTGAAGGGAAAGGGAAATAGATTAAGAACTAGATTAATTCGTAGCTTGTGTTTCGCGCATATACCTTGAAAATTTTATATTCATAAACCAAAAAAAAAAAAAAGGAAAACATGTTAATTATATCCAATTTTGGGAAGCCAAAAGTTTTAGTTCATCATGGGTAGAGACACTATTGCTGAGATAATAACCTCTATACGAAATGCTGATATGGATAGAAAAAGAGTTGTTCGCATAGCATCTACTAATATTACCGAAAATATTGTTAAAATCCTTTTCCGAGAAGGTTTTATCGAAAACGTCAGAAAACATCGAGAAAAAAACAAAAATTTTTTGGTTTTAACCCTGCAACATAGCAGGAATAGGAAAAGACCTTATAGAAATTTGTTAAATTTAAAACGGATCAGCCGACCCGGTCTACGAATCTATTCTAACTCTCAACGAATTCCTAGAATTTTAGGTGGAATGGGGATTGTAATTCTTTCCACTTCTCGAGGTATAATGACAGATCGGGAAGCTCGACTAGAAGGAATCGGCGGAGAAATTTTATGTTATATATGGTAATCCATTTAATATCCAAATGAAATCCGAAACCTCTTCCTATTAAAAAAAGAAAAAGAAAGAAAGGGGGGTGAGTTGTCTAATATCGTTTCTCCTCCATTAGTTGATACCTCAAGGGGGCTTTACCTGGAATGAAAGAACAAAAATGGATTCATGAAGGTTTAATTACTGAATCGCTTCCCAATGGCATGTTCCGGGTTCGGTTAGATAATGAGGATCTGATTCTAGGTTATGTTTCGGGAAAGATCCGGCGTAGTTTTATACGGATACTACCCGGAGATAAAGTCAAAATTGAAGTAAGTCGTTATGATTCAACCAGAGGACGTATAATTTATCGACTCCGAAACAAGGATTCGAAAGATTAGGTGATTTTTATTCAATATGATTCGAGATTAAAAATTTCAAGAAACTTATTTTCTACCAAGAAGTAGATTCAGAATTAAGATAAGGAATGACAAATATGAAAATAAGAGCTTCTGTTCGTAAAATTTGTGAAAAATGTCGTCTAATTCGTAGACGGGGGCGCATTAGAGTAATTTGTTCCAACCCAAGACATAAACAAAGACAAGGATAAAGGGCTAATCAGATTCACTAAAGGGCTCAGCGTACAAATAAAGAATCTGTTTTGACATGAAATGGATATATCCATATATTTCTGACTCATATTTATGAGATGATACAATATGGCAAAAGCTATACCGAGAACTGGTTTACGTAGAAATGTACGTATTGGTGCACGTAAAAGTGCACGTAAAATACCAAAGGGAGTTATTCATGTTCAAGCAAGTTTTAATAATACCATTGTCACAGTTACAGATGTACGGGGTCGGGTGGTTTCCTGGTCCTCAGCCGGTACTTGTGGATTCAAGGGTACGAGAAGAGGGACACCCTTTGCCGCTCAAACTGCAGCAGCAAATGCTATTCGTACAGTAGTAGATCAAGGTATGCAACGAGCAGAAGTCATGATAAAAGGTCCCGGTCTCGGAAGAGACGCCGCATTACGAGCTATTCGTAGAAGTGGTATCCTATTAACTTTTGTACGGGATGTAACCCCTATGCCACATAATGGCTGTAGACCTCCGAAAAAAAGACGTGTGTAGAAATAAACAGTGAATCTATTTCAATAGAAACAAGAGAAATAAATAATTTAATCAAAAAAAATATTATTACTATGGTTCGAGAGAAAGTAACAGTATCTACTCGGACACTACAGTGGAAGTGTGTTGAATCAAGAACAGACAGTAAACGCCTTTATTATGGTCGATTTATTCTGTCTCCACTTATGAAAGGACAAGCCGACACAATAGGCATTGCGATGCGAAGAGCTTTGCTTGGAGAAATAGAAGGAACATGTATCACACGTGTAAAATCCGAGAATGTCTTCCACGAATATTCTAGTCTAACGGGTATTCAAGAATCGGCCCACGAAATTATAATGAATTTGAAAGAAATTGTATTGAGAAGTAATCTATATGGAACTTGTGACGCGTCTATTTGTGTTAGGGGTCCTGGATATGTAACTGCTCGAGATATCATCTTACCACCTTATGTAGAAATTGTCGACAATACACAACATATAGCTAGGTTGACAGAACCTATTAATTTGCATATTGGATTAGAAATTGAGAGAAATCGCGGATATTTTATAAAGATGCCACATAACTTTCAAGATGGAAGTTATCCTATAGATGCTGTATTCATGCCTGTTCGAAATGTGAATCATAGTATTCATTCCTATGGAAATG